GCTAGTGTAGCTTAAATAAAGCATGACACTGAAGATGTTAAGATGAACCCTAGAAAGTTCCACAGGCACAAAAGTTTGGTCCCGACTTTACTATCAGCTTTAGCCCAATTTATACATGCAAGTATCCGCACTCCCGTGAGAATGCCCTCAATCCCCCCGCCCCGAGGACGAGGGAGCCGGCATCAGGGCACATAAACCTATGGCCCAAGACGCCTTGCTTACGCCACACCCCCAAGGGAACTCAGCAGTAATAAACATTAAGCCATAAGTGAAAACTTGACTTAGGTAGGGCTAAGAGGGCCGGTAAAACTCGTGCCAGCCACCGCGGTTATACGAGAGGCCCCAGTTGATAGCTACGGCGTAAAGAGTGGTTAGGGGAACATTACAAATAAAGCCAAAGATCTCCCAAGCTGTTACAAGTACATCGGGGACACGAAGCCCAACTACGAAAGTGACTTTAACAACCCCCGACGCCACGAAAGCTAAGAAACAAACTGGGATTAGATACCCCACTATGCTTAGCCCTAAACTTAGATGTTCGCTGTACAAACAACATCCGCCAGGGGACTACGAGCGCTAGCTTAAAACCCAAAGGACTTGACGGTGTCTCAGACCCACCTAGAGGAGCCTGTTCTAGAACCGATAATCCCCGTTAAACCTCACCACCCCTTGCTTTTCCCGCCTATATACCGCCGTCGCAAGCTTACCCTATGAAGGTTTTACAGTAAGCAAAATGGGCAAACCCCAGAACGTCAGGTCGAGGTGTAGCTTACGAGGTGGAAAGAAATGGGCTACATTTTCTACTATAGAATATAACGGATAACATTATGAAACTGATGTTTGAAGGTGGATTTAGCAGTAAAAAACAAACAGAGCGTGTTTTTGAATCAGGCTCTGAGACGCGTACACACCGCCCGTCACTCTCCCCGACACCAAATAAACAAGTAAATAACAAAATATCCTTAAAATAAGGGGAGGCAAGTCGTAACATGGTAAGTGTACCGGAAGGTGCACTTGGAAATATACATCAGAACGTGGCCGAGATAGTTAGGCACCTCCCTTACACTGAGACCACATCCATGCAACTTGGATCGTTCTGAGCCAAATAGCTAGCTCAACCACCAAGACAAAATTAACATCATTCATCAACCCCACATTAACCCCAATAATTAAACTAAACCATTCTCCTGCCTTAGTACGGGCGACGGAAAAGGCACCACACGAAGCAATAGAAAAAGTACCGCAAGGGAAAGCTGAAAGAGAAGTGAAATAATCCATTCAAGCCCTAAAAAGCAGAGACTAACCCTCGTACCTTTTGCATCATGATTTAGTTAGCATACCTGAGCAAAGAGAACTTTAGTTCAAAGCCCCGAAACCAAGTGAGCTACCCCGAGACAGCCTATCCAGGGCCAACCCGTCTCTGTGGCAAAAGAGTGGGAAGATCTCCGGGTAGAGGTGACAGACCTACCGAACTTGGTGATAGCTGGTTGCCTAGGAAATGGATAGAAGTTCAGCCCCATTGCTCCTCCACTCACAAAAATACCATTTCAAACACGACACCGAGAAACACATGGGAGTTAGTCAAAAGGGGTACAGCCCTTTTGAACCAGGACACAACCTTTACCAGGAGGTTAAGGATCACATTCAACCAAGATTTCTGCTTCAGTGGGCCTAAAAGCAGCCATCTGTGAAGAAAGCGTTAAAGCTCAGGCAGAATAACAAATCTATTATCCTGATATATTATCCAAAACCCCTCCTCATACTAGGCCATTCCATGCCCACATGGAAGTGATACTGCTAAAATGAGTAATAAGAAGGCACCCCCTTCTCCCAGCCCACGTGTAAGTTAGATCGGACCCCCCACTAACAATTAACGAACCCAACACAAGAGGGTATTGTGGCCAAAAAAAACAAACCAAGAAATCCCCACACCACACCCAAATCGTTAACCCCACACCGGAGCGCCACTAAGGGAAAGACTAAAAGAAAAGGAAGGAACTCGGCAAACACAAGCCTCGCCTGTTTACCAAAAACATCGCCTCCCGCAAAAATCAACGTATAGGAGGTCCTGCCTGCCCGGTGACTTGTTAGTTTAACGGCCGCGGTATTTTGACCGTGCTAAGGTAGCGCAATCACTTGTTCTTTAAATGAGGACCCGTATGAATGGTGTAACGAGGGCTTAACTGTCTCCCTTCTCCAGTCAATGAAATTGATCTGCCCGTGCAGAAGCGGACATAAACATACAAGACGAGAAGACCCTTTGGAGCTTTAGACAACAAGGCCAACCGTGTAAAAAACCCAAACCAACAATGATGTTAAACAAAACAGCAACTGGCCAGCGTCTTCGGTTGGGGCGACCGTGGGGGAAAAAAGAGCCCCCATGTAGAACGGGACACTCCCTAAAACTAAGAGAGACATCTCTAAGTCACAGAACATCTGACTAAAAGATCCGGTAGACACTTACCGATTAACGAACCAAGTTACCCTAGGGATAACAGCGCAATCCTTTCCAAGAGTCCATATCGACGAAAGGGTTTACGACCTCGATGTTGGATCAGGACATCCTAATGGTGCAGCCGCTATTAAGGGTTCGTTTGTTCAACGATTAAAGTCCTACGTGATCTGAGTTCAGACCGGAGTAATCCAGGTCAGTTTCTATCTGTAAATGCCACTCTTCCTAGTACGAAAGGACCGGAAAAGCAAGGCCCATGCTTAAAGCACGCCTTATTCTTACTTGATGAAACCAACTAAATCAAACAAAAGAAGAGCACCCCCCACACCCAAGATAAGGGATTACTAAGGTGGCAGAGCCCGGTAATTGCAAAAGGCCTAAGCCCTTTCCCCCAGAGGTTCAAATCCTCTCCTTAGTTATGCTAACCTCGCTTATTACCCACCTAATCAACCCACTCGCCTACATCGTGCCTGTCCTACTGGCAGTAGCGTTTCTCACATTAGTTGAGCGAAAAGTACTAGGTTATATACAACTACGAAAAGGACCCAACGTCGTTGGGCCTTATGGCCTATTACAACCAATTGCAGACGGCGTAAAACTCTTCATTAAAGAACCCGTACGCCCCTCAACCTCCTCTCCATTTCTATTTCTAGCTGCACCAGTCCTAGCCCTAACCCTAGCACTAATACTATGAGCACCCATACCCATTCCATATCCAGTAACTGATTTAAACCTAGGAATTCTATTCATCCTGGCCCTCTCCAGCCTCGCCGTCTACTCAATTCTAGGCTCAGGGTGAGCATCAAATTCAAAATACGCTCTAATTGGGGCCTTACGAGCCGTAGCCCAAACAATTTCCTATGAAGTCAGCCTAGGCCTAATCCTACTCTCCGTCATCATTTTCACAGGGGGATTCACCCTACAAATGTTTAACGTAGCCCAAGAAGCAATCTGACTTCTATTCCCCGCATGACCACTGGCAGCAATATGATACATTTCAACCCTAGCAGAGACAAACCGAGCCCCATTCGACCTAACCGAAGGTGAATCAGAACTAGTATCCGGCTTCAACGTAGAATATGCCGGAGGTCCATTCGCACTTTTCTTCCTAGCCGAATATGCCAACATCCTACTAATAAACACTTTATCAACAATTCTATTCCTAGGGGCCTACCACATCCCAACCATCCCAGAACTAACCTCAATCAACCTAATAATCAAAGCCGCATTCCTATCAATTATTTTCCTCTGAGTCCGAGCCTCTTACCCACGATTCCGATATGATCAACTAATACACCTGGTTTGAAAAAATTTCCTCCCCCTAACCCTAGCCCTCATTCTATGACACACGGCCCTCCCAATCGCATTCGCAGGTTTACCACCGCAACTATAATACTAAAAGGAGCTGTGCCTGAATGCCAAAGGACCACTTTGATAGAGTGACTTATGGAGGCTAAAATCCTCCCAGCTCTTAGAAAAATGGGACTCGAACCCATACCCAGGAGATCAAAACTCCAAGTGCTCCCACTACACCACTTTCTAGCAAGGTCAGCTAAAGTTAAGCTTTTGGGCCCATACCCCAAATATGTTGGTTAAATTCCTTCCCTTGCTAATGAACCCCTATGTGCTTACCATCTTCCTATTTAGCCTGGGCCTAGGAACAACCCTCACCTTCGCCAGCTCACACTGGCTCCTAGCTTGAATAGGACTGGAAATTAATACACTAGCCATCATCCCGCTAATAGCCCAGCACCACCACCCCCGGGCAGTTGAAGCCACCACAAAATATTTCCTTATTCAAGCAACAGCTGCAGCAACAATCTTATTTGCCAGCACCACCAACGCATGACTAATAGGAGAATGAAGCATTACCTACCTATCACACCCAGTCGCAACCACAATGGCCACCATAGCTTTAGCACTAAAAGTAGGACTTGCACCCCTCCACTTCTGAATGCCAGAAGTACTACAAGGACTAGACCTAACCACAGGACTAATTATATCGACCTGACAAAAACTAGCACCATTTGCATTACTAATACAAACAGCCCACTCGATTGACCCAACCCTACTAACTGTACTGGGAGTATCATCTACCCTAATTGGAGGCTGAGGGGGCCTAAACCAAACCCAATTACGAAAAATCTTAGCCTACTCATCAATCGCACACCTAGGATGAATAATCATTATTATCCAATTTATACCACAACTCACCCTACTAACACTAGGCACATATATTATCATGACATCCGCAGCATTCCTCACGTTTAAAGCAACTATATCAACCAAAATCAACACACTCGCACTAACATGGTCAAAAAACCCAACACTAGCAGCCACCACTGCCCTAATTCTACTATCACTAGGGGGTCTTCCTCCTCTGACCGGGTTTATGCCAAAATGACTTATTCTACAAGAACTAACAAAACAGGGCCTACCCCTCACCGCCACACTCATTGCCCTAAGTGCCCTCCTAAGTCTATATTTTTACCTCCGCCTATGCTACACTATAACCCTAACAATTTCCCCCAACACAAACAACTCCACAACCCCATGACGACTACCAAGCACACAAACAACCCTCCCCCTAACCATCACTACAACCGCAACCCTAACACTACTACCCCTCACGCCCGCCATCACAGCACTAACACACTAGAGACTTAGGATAGAACCAGACCAAGAGCCTTCAAAGCTCTAAGCAGGAGTGAAAATCTCCTAGTCCCTGATAAGACTTGCAGGACTCTATCCCACATCTTCTGAATGCAACCCAGACACTTTAATTAAGCTAAAGCCTTCCTAGATGAGAAGGCCTCGATCCTACAAACTCTTAGTTAACAGCTAAGCGCCCAAACCAGCGAGCATTCATCTACTTTCCCCGCCGTTTAGCGAGTAAGGCGGGGAAAGCCCCGGCAGGGGGCTACCCCACGCCTCTGGATTTGCAATCCAACATGCCTTACACCACGAGGCCTGGTAGAAAGAGGACTTGAACCTCTGTTTACGGAGCTACAATCCGCCGCCTAAACCCTCGGCCACCCTACCTGTGGCAATCACGCGTTGATTCTTCTCCACCAACCATAAAGACATTGGTACCCTCTATTTAGTATTTGGTGCCTGAGCTGGAATAGTTGGCACAGCCCTTAGCCTTCTAATTCGAGCAGAGCTTAGCCAGCCGGGATCCCTCCTGGGTGACGACCAGATTTATAATGTTATTGTCACTGCACACGCCTTTGTAATAATTTTCTTCATAGTAATGCCAATTATGATCGGGGGCTTCGGAAACTGACTAATTCCCCTAATGATCGGGGCACCTGACATAGCATTTCCACGAATAAACAACATGAGTTTCTGACTACTTCCCCCATCCTTCCTGCTTCTCCTGGCCTCTTCCGGAGTAGAAGCTGGAGCGGGTACTGGCTGAACTGTCTATCCACCTCTTGCTGGGAACCTAGCCCACGCAGGTGCTTCCGTCGACTTAACCATTTTCTCCCTCCATCTTGCAGGAGTTTCATCCATTCTTGGGGCAATCAATTTTATTACAACCATTATTAACATAAAACCCCCTGCAATTTCACAGTACCAAACACCTCTATTTGTGTGAGCCGTATTAGTAACAGCCGTACTTCTCCTCCTCTCCCTCCCTGTACTAGCTGCCGGCATCACCATGCTTTTAACAGACCGAAACCTCAACACAACATTCTTTGACCCAGCAGGAGGGGGAGACCCAATCCTCTATCAACACCTGTTTTGATTCTTTGGCCACCCCGAAGTTTATATTCTCATTTTACCAGGATTTGGAATAATTTCCCACATTGTAGCCTACTACGCGGGTAAAAAAGAGCCATTTGGTTACATGGGCATGGTCTGGGCTATAATAGCAATTGGCCTTCTGGGCTTTATTGTATGAGCCCACCACATATTTACGGTGGGAATGGACGTCGATACTCGAGCATACTTCACATCCGCAACAATAATCATTGCAATCCCAACTGGAGTAAAAGTGTTTAGCTGATTAGCAACGCTCCACGGGGGATCTATCAAATGAGAAACCCCCCTACTCTGAGCCCTAGGCTTTATCTTCCTATTTACTGTTGGGGGTTTAACAGGGATTGTTTTAGCCAATTCATCCCTTGATATTATACTCCACGACACCTACTATGTAGTTGCCCACTTCCACTACGTCCTATCCATAGGAGCTGTTTTCGCAATCATGGGAGCCTTTGTCCACTGATTCCCCCTATTCTCGGGTTACTCCCTGCACAGCACTTGAACAAAAATCCACTTTGGAGTGATATTCCTGGGTGTAAACTTAACCTTTTTCCCACAACACTTCTTAGGCCTTGCTGGAATGCCGCGACGATACTCAGACTACCCAGACGCCTACACCCTTTGAAATACAGTCTCCTCAATCGGTTCTTTAATTTCTTTAATTGCAGTGATCATATTTTTATTCATTTTATGAGAAGCCTTCGCCGCTAAACGAGAAATTCGGGCTGTAGAATTAACCTCTACAAATGTAGAATGACTGCACGGATGTCCTCCTCCATATCACACATTCGAAGAGCCAGCATTTGTTCAAGTTAAATCTTAACGAGAAAGGAAGGAATTGAACCCCCATAGACTAGTTTCAAGCCAGCCGCATAGCCACTCTGCCACTTTCTTTTTATAAGATACTAGTAAAATTAGATATTACATTGCCTTGTCGAGGCAAAATTGCAGGTTAGACCCCTGCGTACCTTAAGCTTCACAGCTTAATGGCACATCCCTCACAATTAGGATTCCAAGACGCGGCCTCACCTGTTATAGAAGAACTTCTTCACTTCCACGACCACGCACTAATGATCGTTTTCTTAATTAGCACTTTGGTCTTATATATCATTATTGCAATAGTCTCCACCAAGTTAACCAATAAATATATCCTAGACTCCCAAGAAATTGAAATTGTATGAACAATCCTGCCAGCTGTAATTCTTATTCTTATTGCACTTCCATCTCTCCGAATTCTCTACCTAATAGACGAAATTAATGACCCCCACCTAACCGTTAAAGCCATAGGACACCAGTGATACTGAAGCTACGAATATACAGATTATGAAGATCTTACATTTGACTCCTACATAATCCCAACCCAAGACCTTGCCCCAGGACAATTCCGACTCCTTGAAACAGACCACCGCATAGTAGTGCCTATAGAATCACCAGTCCGAATACTAGTATCAGCTGAAGACGTTCTCCACTCTTGAGCTGTCCCAGCCCTAGGTGTAAAAATAGACGCTGTCCCCGGCCGTCTAAATCAAACTGCCTTCATCGCCTCACGCCCTGGGATCTTTTATGGACAATGTTCTGAAATCTGTGGGGCCAACCACAGTTTCATGCCTATTGTCGTAGAAGCCGTCCCCCTACAACACTTCGAAAACTGATCCACCCTCATTCTTGAAGACGCATCACTGAGAAGCTGAATAGGGTAAAAGCATTAGCCTTTTAAGCTAAAAATTGGTGGCTCCCGCCCACCCCCAGTGACATGCCACAGTTAAACCCAGACCCCTGATTCACCATTTTTGTATTTACCTGACTAATCTTCATTATAATTATTCCGTCCAAAATTCTAAAGCATATTTTTACTAACGAACCAACGGCTTTAAGCGCTGAAAAGCCAAAAATAGAACCCTGAGCCTGACCTTGACACTAAGCTTCTTCGACCAATTTATGAGCCCCACATACATAGGAATTCCCCTAATAGCAATTGCACTTACCTTCCCATGGCTCCTTTACCCATCACCATCAAACCGGTGACTAAACAATCGCTTAATCACCCTACAGGGCTGATTTATCAACCGCTTCACCCAACAGCTGCTCCTTCCCCTAAATCCCGAAGGACACAAATGAGCTCTAATACTTACATCCTTAATAATTTTCCTCCTATCAATTAATATACTTGGGCTCCTCCCATACACCTTTACACCAACCACACAATTATCCCTAAATATAGGATTAGCAGTGCCTTTCTGACTAGCCACTGTCATTATTGGGATACGCTATCGACCCACAATTGCACTAGGACACCTCCTACCAGAAGGAACCCCGCCACTATTAATTCCAGTACTTATTATTATCGAAACAATTAGCCTATTTATCCGACCTCTGGCGCTGGGCGTTCGACTTACCGCTAACCTCACTGCCGGCCACCTGCTTATCCAACTCATCGCCACAGCAGCCTTTGTACTTATACCTATAATAACAACAGTAGCCGTCTTAACCGCCACAGTCCTGTTCCTCCTCACGCTACTAGAAGTTGCAGTAGCAATAATCCAGGCCTACGTATTTGTACTCTTACTGAGCCTCTACCTACAAGAAAACGTTTAATGGCCCACCAAGCACACGCATACCACATGGTCGACCCAAGTCCCTGGCCCCTCACCGGCGCAGTAGCTGCTCTTCTCATAACATCAGGCCTAGCAATCTGATTCCACTACCACTCAGTAACACTTATAACCCTAGGACTAATTCTTCTTCTACTCACAATATATCAATGATGACGAGACATTGTCCGAGAAGGAACCTTCCAGGGCCACCACACCCCCCCAGTCCAAAAAGGACTACGCTATGGAATAATCTTATTCATCACATCGGAAGTGTTCTTCTTCCTGGGCTTCTTCTGAGCTTTCTACCACTCAAGCCTAGCCCCTACCCCTGAACTAGGAGGCTGCTGACCCCCCACAGGAATTACCACCCTTGACCCATTTGAGGTACCCCTCCTAAATACTGCCGTCCTCCTGGCCTCAGGTGTTACTGTTACCTGGGCCCATCACAGCCTAATAGAAGGAAAACGAAAACAAGCCATTCAATCACTTACTTTAACTATTCTCCTGGGGTTTTACTTTACAGCCCTACAAGCCATAGAATACTACGAAGCCCCATTCACCATTGCAGACGGCGTTTATGGCTCAACATTCTTTGTAGCCACAGGTTTCCACGGCCTCCACGTCATTGTTGGCTCAACATTCCTAGCCGTCTGCCTTCTACGACAAATTCAATACCACTTTACCTCACAACACCACTTCGGATTCGAAGCAGCCGCTTGATACTGACATTTCGTAGACGTCGTTTGATTATTCCTGTACGTCTCCATCTACTGATGAGGTTCATAATCTTTCTAGTATTTAAAGTTAGTACAAGTGACTTCCAATCATTTAGTCTTGGTTAAAATCCAAGGAAAGATAATGAATTTAATTACAACAATTTTACTCATTACAACAGCCCTCTCCCTACTACTAGCATTAGTATCATTTTGACTTCCACAAATAAACCCAGACACAGAAAAACTCTCCCCATACGAGTGCGGATTTGATCCCCTAGGGTCCGCACGCCTCCCGTTCTCCCTACGATTCTTTCTGGTTGCCATCCTCTTCCTTCTGTTTGATCTAGAAATTGCCCTTCTTCTCCCCCTACCCTGAGGTAATCAACTACCCAACCCCACTTTTACCTTTTTTTGGGCTGCAGCAGTCCTAATCTTATTAACCCTCGGATTAATCTACGAATGAATCCAAGGAGGCCTTGAATGAGCAGAATAGGGGGTTAGTCCAAAATAAGACCTCTGATTTCGGCTCAGAAAACTATGGTTTAAGTCCATAACCCCCTTATGACACCAGTACACTTTAGCTTCACTTCAGCATTCGTACTAGGACTAATAGGATTAGCTTTTCACCGAACCCACCTTCTCTCTGCCCTACTATGCCTAGAAGGAATAATACTATCCCTATTTATTGCCCTAGCCCTATGAGCCCTACAACTAGAGACAACAGCATTTTCTACAGCCCCAATACTACTCCTAGCTTTTTCAGCCTGCGAAGCCAGTGCAGGACTAGCCCTGCTGGTTGCCACAGCACGAACCCACGGAACAGACCGCCTCCAAAGCCTCAACCTCCTACAATGCTAAAAATCTTAATCCCGACAATTATGCTATATCCAACAATCTGACTTTCCTCTCCCAAATGATTATGGGTCACTACAACAGCCCACAGCCTCTCCATTGCTCTAATTAGCCTGACCTGATTCAAATGAGACTCAGAAACAGGCTGAACAACTTCTAACCTCTACATAGGAACAGACCCACTATCAACCCCACTATTAGTACTCACCTGCTGACTCCTCCCCCTAATAATTCTGGCTAGCCAAAATCACGTCAGCCCCGAACCAATTAGCCGACAACGAATGTACATCACCCTCTTAGCCTCCCTCCAAACCTTTCTAATTATAGCATTCGGGGCAACCGAGATTATCATATTTTATATTATATTTGAAGCAACCCTTATCCCCACCCTAATCATTATTACTCGATGGGGAAACCAAGCCGAACGCCTAAATGCAGGGACATACTTCCTATTCTATACACTTGCCGGCTCCCTCCCACTATTAGTTGCCCTACTTCTTCTACACCAAAGCACAGGCACCCTCTCCATGCCCATTCTCCAATACTCCCAGCCCCTAACCCTCAACACATGAGGAGACAAAGCCTGATGAGCAGGTTGCCTAATTGCCTTCCTAGTAAAAATACCACTATATGGAGTGCACCTCTGACTACCAAAAGCCCACGTAGAGGCCCCAGTAGCCGGGTCTATGGTTCTAGCCGCAATTCTTCTAAAGCTTGGCGGCTACGGTATAATACGAATAATAGTTATACTAGACCCCCTAACTAAAGACATAGCGTACCCATTCATTATTATAGCCCTATGAGGCATTATTATAACTGGCTCCATCTGCTTACGTCAAACAGACCTAAAATCCCTAATCGCCTACTCCTCTGTAAGCCATATGGGCCTAGTAGCAGGCGGAATCCTAATTCAAACCCCCTGAGGATTTACTGGAGCAATTATTCTAATAATTGCCCACGGCCTGGTGTCATCAGCCCTTTTCTGCCTCGCCAACACGGCTTATGAACGAACTCACAGCCGAACAATGATCCTTGCCCGCGGCCTACAAATAATCTTCCCCCTAACCGCTGCTTGATGATTCATCGCCAACCTGGCTAACCTAGCCCTACCTCCTTTACCCAACCTAATAGGAGAACTATTAATTATCACAGCCATATTCAACTGATCCCCATGAACACTAGCCCTTACAGGGCTCGGCACTTTAATTACCGCCGCTTACTCTCTCTACCTATTCTTAATATCTCAACGAGGCCCAACCCCAGCCCACATCATAGGCCTTCCACCCTACCACACCCGAGAACACTTACTAATGGCCCTTCACCTAATCCCCGTAATCCTCCTCATCACAAAACCAGAACTCATGTGGGGATGATGCTATTGTAGATATAGTTTAAACAAAACACTAGATTGTGGTTCTAGAGATAGAGGTTAAAATCCCCTTATCCACCGAGAGAGGCCCAGAGGCAATAAAAACTGCTAACTTTTACCACCCGCGGTTAAACTCCGCGGCTCACTCGTACAGACATCCAAGCTTCTAAAGGATAATAGTTCATCCGTTGGTCTTAGGAACCAAAAACTCTTGGTGCAACTCCAAGTAGCAGCTATGTATATCACACCTGTGACATTCCCATCCTCCGTAACACTGATTCTTGGACTTCTACTCCACCCCCTATTAACAACTCTAACCCCAGACCCTAAAAATCCCAACTGAGCCATGACCCACGTAAAAACAGCCGTAAGCGGCGCGTTCCTTATCAGCCTACTTCCATTAATAATCTTCCTAGACCAGGGAACAGAATGCATCGTAACCAACTGACACTGAATAAACATTGCAAACTTTGACATCAACATCAGCTTCAAATTCGACCACTACTCCCTAATTTTTACCCCCATTGCCCTATTTGTTACCTGATCAATCCTAGAATTTGCATCATGATACATACACTCAGATCCAAACATAAATCGATTCTTCAAATACCTACTTCTATTTCTCGTCGCCATAGTCATTTTAGTTACCGCCAACAACATATTTCAATTATTTATTGGCTGAGAGGGGGTCGGCATCATATCCTTCCTCCTAATCGGCTGATGATACGGCCGGGCCGACGCTAACACAGCAGCCATACAAGCAGTCCTGTACAACCGAGTTGGAGACATTGGACTTATCCTAAGCATAGCATGAATTGCAACAAACCTTAACTCATGAGAAATTCAACAAATCTTCCTACTAACCAAAAACTTTGACATAACCCTCCCCCTCCTAGGATTAATCCTCGCTGCCACAGGAAAATCAGCCCAATTTGGCCTACACCCATGACTTCCATCAGCCATAGAAGGCCCCACCCCAGTTTCTGCCCTACTGCATTCAAGCACAATAGTAGTAGCCGGAATCTTCCTACTCATTCGACTTCACCCTCTTATGGAAAACAATCAACTAGCCCTGACCACTTGCCTATGCCTTGGAGCCCTAACCACCTTATTTACAGCCACATGCGCACTCACCCAAAACGACATCAAAAAAATTGTGGCTTTTTCAACATCTAGCCAGCTAGGACTAATAATGGTCACCATCGGACTAAACCAGCCTCAACTAGCATTCCTACACATCTGCACACACGCCTTCTTCAAAGCCATACTCTTTCTATGCTCAGGTTCTATTATTCACAGCCTCAACGATGAACAGGACATTCGAAAAATAGGAGGCCTACACAAACTTATACCATTCACCTCATCCTGCTTAACCATCGGCAGCCTAGCACTAACAGGAACCCCCTTCCTAGCAGGATTCTTCTCAAAAGATGCCATCATTGAAGCCCTCAACACCTCTTATTTAAATGCCTGAGCCCTGACCCTCACACTTATCGCAACCTCCTTCACCGCAGTATATAGCTTTCGAGTAATTTTCTTCGTTACTATGGGGACCCCACGATTCCTGCCCCTCTCCCCAATTAACGAAAACAACCCCGCAGTCATTAACCCAATCAAACGACTGGCCTGAGGCAGCATCATCGCGGGATTAATTATTACCTCAAACTTCCTCCCATTAAAACCCCAGATTATAACCATACCAACCTCCCTCAAACTAGCAGCCCTGGCAGTCACAATTACTGGACTCCTAGCCGCCATAGAATTAGCATCAATAACATCAAAACAATTCAAAACCACCCCCATTTTACCACTCCACAATTTTTCAAATATACTAGGCTACTTCCCAGCAATCGTACATCGATTTATCCCAAAACTCAACCTAACTCTAGGACAATCTATTGCCACCCAACTCGTAGATCAAACATGATTTGAAGCAACAGGGCCAAAAGGACTCTCGTCAATACAAACCAAAATTGCCACCATTATTAGCAACATTCAACGAGGAGCAATCAAAACATACCTAACCATGTTCCTTTTAACCGGGACACTAGCCATTCTACTAATTATCCTCTAAACTGCCCGAAGCGCCCCTCGGCTTAAGCCACGGGTTAGTTCAAGAACAACAAAAAGAGTTAACAGCAACACCCAACCCGACACAATCAACATCCCACCCCCAAAAGAATATAATAACGCAACCCCACTCGTATCCCCCCGAACAACAAAAAACTCTTTATTGTCTACCACCCCCCAAGATCCTTCATACCAATTCCCCTGAAATCATCATACAGCAACCCCCACCACTAACAAATAAATCAACACATACCCGAGCACCGAACGATCCCCTCAACTCTCAGGGAAAGGCTCGGCAGCCAACGCCGCTGAATAAGCAAACACCACCAACATACCCCCTAAATAAATCAAAAATAATATTAAAGACAAAAAAGACCCACCATGCCCGGCTAACACCCCACAACCAACCCCCGCGGCCACAACCAACCCTAAAGCAGCAAAATAAGGCGCAGGATTAGAAGCCACCGCCACCAGCCCAAGCACTAAACCCAACAAAAACACAAAAAAAATATAATTCATAATTCTTACCCGGATTCTAACCAAGACTAGCGACTCGAAAAACCACCGTTGTAGTTCAACTACAAGAATTTATTAATGGCCAGCCTACGAAAAACACACCCAGTTTTAAAAATTGCTAACGACGCATTAATTGACCTACCTGCTCCATCCAATATTTCCGCATGATGAAATTTTGGCTCCCTCCTACTCCTATGCCTTATTTCGCAAATCCTAACAGGACTGTTTCTAGCTATACACTACACCTCAGACATCTCCACCGCCTTCTCCTCAGTTGCCCACATCTGCCGAGACGTAAACTACGGATGACTTATCCGAAACATACACGCCAACGGAGCCTCCTTCTTCTTTATCTGCATCTACCTACACATCGGTCGCGGCCTATACTATGGCTCCTACCTCTACAAAGAAACATGAAACATCGGCGTAGTACTACTACTGCTAGTAATAATAACTGCATTCGTAGGTTACGTTCTGCCTTGAGGACAAATGTCATTCTGAGGGGCCACCGTCATCACAAACCTCCTCTCCGCAGTACCATACGTGGGCGACGCCCTAGTTCAATGAATCTGAGGTGGATTCTCCGTAGACAACGCAACCCTAACCCGATTCTTCGCCTTCCATTTCCTACTCCCATTCGCAATCATTGCCGCCACCCTTTTACACGCCCTCTTCCTACACGAAACAGGATCAAACAACCCCCTCGGATTAAACTCAGACGCAGACAAAATTTCATTCCACCCCTATTTCTCCTACAAAGACCTCCTAGGCTTCGTAGTCCTTTTAACGGCCTTGACATCACTGGCACTGTTCGCCCCCAATCTCCTGGGAGACCCCGAAAACTTCACCCCCGCCAACCCCCTAGTCACACCCCCACATATTAAACCAGAATGATACTTCCTATTTGCCTACGCCATTTTACGATCTATTCCCAATAAACTTGGGGGTGTCCTCGCCCTGCTCTTCTCAATTCTTGTACTCATACTAGTTCCTCTATTACACACCTCCAAACAGCAAGGCCTCACGTTCCGCCCGATCACCCAATTCCTGTTCTGAACACTAGTCGCAGACGTTATAATCCTAACATGAATTGGAGGAATACCCGTAGAACACCCATTCATCATCATCGGACAAATCGCGTCCGCTCTCTACTTCGCACTATTCCTCATCTTCATTCCCCTCGCCGGCTGACTAGAAAACAAAATACTCAACTGATCCTGCACTAGTAGCTTAGCTCTTAAAGCATCGGTCTTGTAATCCGAAGATCGGAGGTTAAAACCCTCCCTAGCGCCCAGAAAAGAAAGATTTTAACTTCCACCACTAACTCCCAAAGCTAGTATTCTAAGCTAAACTATTTCCTGCTACATTACAACCAACGCATGTAACACATCACATGATTGATCTAGTACATAATATGGTATATATTACATAATGGTATAGTACATATTATGCATAATCTTACATTAATGGTTTAATACATTAAGTTAATATTTACCATTATACATAATAGGTGCAATAACCATCAACATAAAATTATAAATATGACATACCCATAAATCTGAACCTCACAAGAACACTTATTAAGACCTGATAACTTGAATATTCCCCATACCTCCATCACAACATTTTCTATGTAAAACCCAACTAAAATTGGACCTCAAAATCTTAATGTAGTAAGAGACCACCAACCATTTATACCTTAATGCATACTGTTATTGAAAGGTCAGGGACAAGAATTGTGGGGGTCGCACAATATGAATTATTACTGGCATCTGGTTCCTATTTCAGGGACATAACTGTACAAATCCCCCCCTCGGATAATTATATCTGGCATCTGATTATTGGTGTCATTCTAATTGTCCATGACCCACCATGCCAAGGCGTTAATTTATATGCATAGGGTTTTCCTTTTTAGCTCACTTTCATTAGACATTTGGTCACTTTCGGAGTAATAGAAAAGTAAGGTTGAACATTTCCTTGAAATAGTAATGTAAATGTAATACTTTAAGGACATTGACAGAAGACTTGCATAAATTTATATCAAGTACATAACTTACTGATCTATCCTCATTACTCTCCAAGGTGTCCCCCCTGCCCCCCCCACTTAAATTTTTTGCTCGACAAACCCCCCTACCCCCCTACGCCGGGAAAGTCCTAATTAATCCTGTCAAACCCCAAAACCAGGTAAGACTCGACCAGCGTAATCAACGAGTGGCTTATGTGTTGATATATATCGTGTAACATAACACCCACATACAATTCCATAATTACAAATTAAACAACAGCTAACTCAGGCCCAAGACCGCACAACTGCCAGCACCGATCGAGACATTCCTGTCATTCACTTTCAAACTGAATTATAAGTGTACTCATGTTATATATTATATAGTTATA